GGCGCACGTGTAAACGAGTTGCTCTACCTAACTGAGCTATAGCCCTTGTCATAGCTTGTCATAGATATCTTAACATATAGATAATTTCTTGTCAAGATGGATATGAATTTCTCGGCAAGATGAATATTCCATGATCCACAAGATAACTCCCTAATCTGTTTCTTGTTAAGGATTGGTATTGCCTAGAAGTAATATTCCATCTATAATTCACGAAGCAATGGGTCTCTTTTTTTCTTTGTAATGATCAATGGCCTACTTAACTCAGCGGTTAGAGTATTGCTTTCATACGGCAGGAGTCATTGGTTCAAATCCAATAGTAGGTAGGTATAACTTATTAGATACCGGAGTCAACGGTATCTAATAAGTTTTTTACGCATCTTCTTTTTTTTTCATTGTATCAGATTAGGCTGAATTGTGTTCGTTCAATTAGTGGAATCCAAATATGGTGTATAAATCAAAGAAATTTCTTTTGATTGTTCTGGTATATCGACTAGTAGGAAGTAGCATTGATAGCTTCTACTCGCGTCCTAGCTCGTCTGAGAGCTAGATTTGCCTCAATTTTTTGTCTCTTACCTTCTGCCCTACTCAAGTTAGCTTCAGCTATTTCAAGAGCTTGCTGAGCTTCTTGTGGATCAATGTCAGTACTCATCTCCGCATCATTTCCTAAAATGGTGACCTCATTATTACCTATTCTAGCAAAACCACCCATAAGAGCCACTGTTAACCATTGGTCGTTGAGGCGTATTCTCAAAAGACCTATATCTACAGCTGTAGCAATAGGGGCGTGGTTTGGTAATACACCAATTTGGCCACTATTAGTAGATAAAATAATTTCTTTCACTTCTGAATCCCAAATAATTCGATTAGGGGTCAGTACACAAAGATTTAAGGTCATTTCTTCAATTTGCTCTCCACTTCTAAGTTCATAGCTTTCGCGGTAGCTTCATCGATGTTACCCACCAAATAAAAGGCCTGTTCGGGAAGACTGTCTAATTCTCCAGAAAGGATCAATTGAAATCCCCTAATGGTTTCTGCGAGACCAACATATTTCCCAGGGGAGCCCGTAAATACTTCTGCTACGAAGAAAGGTTGTGATAAGAAACGTTCAATTTTTCGTGCTCTTGCCACGATTAAACGATCCTCTTCGGATAATTCGTCCAACCCAAGAATAGCTATAATGTCCTGAAGTTCTTTATAACGCTGTGAAGTTTGCTTGACTCTTTGCGCAGTTTCATAATGTTCCTCACCAACGATCCGAGGTTGGAGCATAGTTGACGTTGAATCTAAAGGATCCACCGCTGGATAAATCCCTTTGGCAGCTAATCCTCTTGATAGTACAGTAGTAGCATCTAAATGTGCAAATGTCGTGGCAGGGGCAGGGTCGGTTAAATCGTCTGCAGGTACATAAACAGCTTGAATGGAGGTTATGGATCCTTCTTTGGTAGAAGTAATTCTTTCTTGCAAAGACCCCATTTCCGTACTAAGGGTAGGTTGATAACCCACCGCAGAAGGCATTCTCCCCAATAGGGCAGATACCTCTGATCCCGCTTGAACGAATCGAAAGATATTGTCGATGAATAGAAGTACGTCTTGCTCATTAACATCCCGGAAATATTCCGCCATGGTTAGGGCAGTCAAACCAACTCTCATACGAGCTCCCGGCGGCTCATTCATCTGACCATAGACTAGAGCCACTTTGGATTCTGCAATATTTTGTTCATTAATCACTCCGGATTCTTTCATTTCCATGTAAAGATCATTTCCTTCACGAGTACGTTCGCCTACTCCACCAAATACGGATACACCCCCGTGAGCTTTAGCAATGTTGTTGATCAATTCCATGATGAGTACTGTTTTACCCACCCCAGCTCCTCCGAACAGTCCAATTTTTCCTCCACGACGATAAGGAGCTAAAAGATCCACTACTTTAATCCCTGTTTCAAAGATTGATAATTTCGTATCTAACTGTATAAAAGCGGGCGCAGATCTATGAATAGGAGATGTTGTGTCAGTATCTACAGGACCTAAATTATCAACGGGCTCTCCAAGAACGTTGAAAATTCGTCCGAGAGTAGCCCCGCCAACTGGAACACTTAGAGGAGCTCCCGTGTTAATCACTTCCATTCCTCTCGTCAGACCATCTGTAGCACTCATAGCTACGGCTCTAACTCGATTATTTCCTAATAATTGCTGTACCTCACAAGTCACATTAATTTGCTGACCGGCAGTATCTCGACCCTTAACTACCAAAGCGTTATAAATATTAGGCATCTTCCCCGGGGGAAAAGCAACATCCAGTACCGGGCCAATAATTTGAGCGATCCGCCCTAGGTTTTTTTCTTCAAGTGTGGAAACCGCAGAACCAGAAGTAGTAGGATTGATTCTCATAATTATGATAAAGTGAAATATGTCGAAATTTATTGGGAATATTTCCGAATCGAAAATGTCCGATAGCAAGTTGATCGATTAATTCAATAAGGAATGGAATCAATAAGGAAGT